ACATCCTATGGATCCATAGGATTGGTGTATTCTTTTCTATCTCGTAGTTTCGGATCATGAATCGAGTTAAATATCAAAAAGCTTTTGACTCATCCTATATACTGTCCCTTTCGTTCCGTGTTGGAATAGAAACTTATTAGTAGACAATATTTTACGAGAAAAGTTTTTCAAATTGATATAGGAGAGAAAAACGATTTCTTTTTTCGATGTGAATTTGACACAACATGAGAGAAACTACTAATTCATTTTCATTTCATTAATATTTTTTTTTTTTATTATTATTAAATATTAATAAATATGAAAAGATTGAGTGGATTCTGATTTCATATTTATACTTATTTTCTATATTCTTTTCTCAACAGTCATATTGAGAAGAGTGTATCAAAGAATTGACAAGAGTGTATCAAAGAAATATAATTGGATCGTGAATAGAATAAAAGGATCTATTTCTTTCCGTTCTATAGATTTGGTTTTTTTCATCGGATCTGTTGATTTTTATGTTCCTAATCAATTAGATGTATTTATCTATTTGATTTTAATAGAATGTTTTTTGTTTTTTTGTTGTAGAATTAAATTCTTTATTTTTATTTTGATTGTATCTACACATCCTATTTGATTCGTTTTTATTAATCATAGGGGTTGCTAACTCAACGGTAGAGTACTCGGCTTTTAAGTGCGACTCGATTTTTTACACATTTATATGAAGCAAAAGATTCGTCCATACCATCGGTAAAGTTTGCAAGACCACGACTGATCCAGAAGGGAATGAATGGAAAAAGCAGCATGTCGTATCAATGGAAAATTATAAGAATATTTTATTCTTATCGGATCTGGTTCAAATCCTTGCTTGAATTCTTGTCTCGGAACAAAAAGATTTCAAAGTTGGGTTGAATTAATAGATGGATAGGGACCACTGTCTCCAATGATAGGAAAAAAAAAGCAACGAGCTTTCGTTCTTAATTTGAATGATTCCCCGATCTAATTATACGTTAAAAATATATTAGTGCTTGGGGCGGGAAAAGGTTCTCCTATGACCGGATTATTTTTTTATTTTTCTTATGAGTCCTAATTATTAGCTTTTTTAATTGTGAAATGGAGATAAATGTGTAGAAAAAAAAGAGTATATTGATAAAGAAATTTTTTGTTTCCAAAATAAAAAGAGCGATTGGGTTGAGAAAATAAAGGATTTCTAACCATTCTGTTATCCTAGAATAAATATAAAATAATTAGATGGAAAAAGGGAGGAGCGAGAGTCCGCCGATGAGTCTTACTTGTTTGCGGGGTTTCTATCTTAGCGTATTTCTGAGCCTATCTTAGCGGATTTCTTAGGATAATAGAATACCCTGTTTTGACTGTATCGCACTATGTATCATTTGATAACCTCATAATTCCCTATTCCTGTCTGAAATATAATTCAAAAAATGGAGGAATTTCAAGGATATTTCGAACTAGATAAATCTCGACAACATGACTTACTATACCTATACCCCGTTCTCTTTCGGGAGTATATTTATGCACTTGCTTATGATCATGGTTTAAATAGGTTGGAAAATTCGGGTTATGACAAGAAATCTAGTTTTTTAATTGTAAAACGCTTAATTACTCGAATGTATCAACAGAATCACTTGATTTTTTCCCCTAATGATTCTAACAAGATTTTTCTTTGGGGGTACAACAAGAATTTTTATTTACAAAGACTATCAGAGGGATTTGCCCTTATTGTGGAAATTCCATTTTCCCTACGATTAGTCTCTTCTTTATCTTTAGAAGGGTCGGAAATTTGTAAATATTATAATTTACGATCAATTCATTCAATATTTCCTTTTTTAGAAGATAAATTTCCTTATTTAAATTATATGTTATATGTACAAATACCTTACCCAATTAATTTGGAACTCTTGGTTCAAACCCTTCGCTACTGCTTGAAAGATATCTATTTTTTTCATTTATTAAGGCTCTTTCTTCACCAGTATCGCAATTGGAATGGTCTCTCTTTTTTAAAAAAAAAAAGTATTTCTAATTTTTCAAAAACGAATCCAAGATTCTTCCTGTTCCTATATAATTTATATATATTTGAATACGAATCCATCTTCCTTTTTCTCCGTAAAAAATCCTCTCATTTACGATTAACACCCTTCCGAGTCTTTTTTGAGAGAATATATTTCTATGGAAAAATGGAACATCTTGGAAAAGTCTTTGATAATGATTTTTCAGTTACCTTATGGTTCTTCAAGGACCCTTTCATGCATTATGTTCGATATCAGGGAAAATTCGTTTTGTCTTCAAAGAGTTCGTTTTTTTTTATGAATAAATGGAAATATTTTTTTATCAATTTCTGGCAATTTCATTTTTGTGTTTGGTCGCAATTACGAAGGATTCATCTAAATCAATTATATGAGTATTCATTTGACTTTTTAGCCTACTTTTTAAGTCTGCAGTTAAATCTTTCGGTGGTACGAAGTCAAATGCTAGAAAATTCATTTCTAACAGAAAATTTGAT